CAAAAAATAAGAAACAAAGAGGAAACAAAAAAGAAAAGGGAGCATAATCTCATTTTCTTCTTTACCATATATGTATATATGTATTTTTTACCCATCTCAAAAACCAAAAATGGAGGTATATATCTATACACCTAGATGAAATGAATAAGTATGTCTGATGCTCTAGACTATTAACGAATATGTATCCCGACCCGTCTAGATTAATTTGTATAAATATCTATATGATATATTATTCACGTGCCAGGAACCAGATTTGAACTGGTGACACAAGGATTTTCAGTCCTCTGCTCTACCAACTGAGCTATCCCGACCATTTCCCGTGCATCATCCTAGTGGAGTACTTGTATCTATTTTACGTCAATTAAATAAATTCAATAAAAAAGTATTAAATTAAAAAATATTACCCAGTCCAAAAATTTCTTGGATCTTCATTCAAAAAGAAGACTTTCTTTGTAAGTGTAAGGATAATGATATGGGCTGTTAATGATTCAATAATGGAAATTCCTTTTTCATATATGTTTATTTATACGGGCGGGTATCGTATCTATCCAAAAGACTTGGGATAAGATCCAAAGATTTCTGTTTGGATCTATTTATGAAAGAGTGGAGTGAATGAGAAAGAAAGTGAAGTTTGAAATACTGATGAAAAAAAAAAGAGAATAACAATTTAGGAGGTAAAATGGTATTTTTATTGGGGATAGAGGGACTTGAACCCTCACAATTTCTAAAGTCGACGGATTTTCCTCTTACTATAAATTTCATTGTTGTCGGTATTGACATGTAGAACGGGACTCTCTCTTTATTCTCGTCTGATTAATCAGTCTTTCAAAAGATCTATCAGACTCTGGAATGAATGATTGGATCACTGAATATTTGATTCTCCCTTCAACTTCAACTTCGATTTCGATTGAAGGGAATTCACAATAATTATGAATTTTTTCATATAATATATATATATATGAATTTTATATATATATATATGAATTTGGTCGTGATTAATTGTTTGCTATGTCAGTATGTATACGTACTGGTATATAGGGCAATCCTTTCTCTAATTTCGATAGAGGGAGTCCAGCTACCAATGTAACGCAATCAACTCCATTCGTTAGAACAGCTTCCATTGAGTCTCTGCACCTATCCCTTTTTTGAGTCTAGTTTTCTAAACCCTTGTTTTCGCAAAATAAAGATTTGGCTCAGGATTGCCCATTTTTAATTCCAGGGTTTCTCTGAATTTGGAAGTTACCACTTAGCAGGTTTCCATACCAAGGCTCAATCCAATCAAGTCCGTAGCGTCTACCAATTTCGCCATATCCCCCCTTGAGATCAAGATCTAGTTGTAATTCCATCTACCTCTTTCATCTATCTTCGATCCGTTGAATTCATTAGATAATGATTCCCATATCGAAAAAGTGTATTCTGCTTTTTTTTTTCGCCATCCGCTATCATTTCATCTTTATTGGATATTGGATGAACCCTATTTGTAATGATTCTATCATTGATGTATCTGCAATTCAATATGGATAGATATATCTCACATATATATGTCTCTCCCACTTTTATTTTTACAGCGCGATTTGGAATACTGGAACGGTCGATATTTTTCCTTCTTTTTTTGTCCTATCTTCTACTTTTCCGAATGAAGCTGGAGGGATGTCTCATTCTAATTTGAATTGTATCTTTATCCTTATCTTCTTTTTCTTATCTTATCTCTTAGGGACGATCCATAATAGTAAGAATATAATATAATTAAAATTAAGCTAGAACTTTTATATTATAATATAAGAAATAATTCGATTTTTCTAATCATAATTTCCAATTTGATAAAATTTGATATAATCATGAAAAATGAAATTCTATATCCATTATTTGATTTTTTGTCTATTTTTGTATAGAAATTTACAATAAATATAATATAAATAAAAAATAATATAATGATAGAATCAAAATCCAATTCTATTTCGTCATATAATAAATAAATTATTATATATTATAAATTATAAAATAATTGGTTATATTTAGTTATAATCTTAACTATATACAACTAGAAACTAGTTAGTATACAACTCGAAACTCGTTAGTTAATATTAATAAATTAATAGTTAAGATCTGGTAGGTTACTGAATTACTATACACTATTTCTGTTATGTGAGCCTGCTTAGCTCAGAGGTTAGAGCATCGCATTTGTAATGCGATGGTCATCGGTTCGATTCCGATAGCCGGCTTTGTCTCTATCGATTTTTTCTACGATGATGTCTCCTCTCCTTTCTACAAACTAAAAATGTCGGGCCGCCGATCTATTATGTTTATGTCGTGATAACTTGCAACTATGAATAAAAAATTGATTGGAGCAATTAGGTCTCTACAGAACAGAACAAATCATAAAACGGAGCCTTAACTTCCTATATATACAAAACACTATTATATACAAAACAAAAAATCCGGATATTGATATAATTCATTTTATTCTACTTTGTAGTACTTTAGTAGATTTAGCTTTGTTTATTCTTTAGTTCAGTCTTAATTTCGATTTTTCTGTAAAATTGCATTCAATAAAAAAAAAAGGAGTCTTTATTTTATGTCTCGTTACCGAGGACCTCGTTTCAAAAAAATACGCCGTCTGGGGGCTTTACCGGGACTAACTAGTAAAAGACCTAAATCCGGAAGTGATCTTAAAAACCAATTGCGTTCTGGTAAAAGATCTCAATATCGTATTCGTCTAGAAGAAAAACAGAAATTGCGCTTTCATTATGGTCTGACAGAGCGACAATTACTTAGATATGTGCATATCGCTGGAAAAGTCAAAGGGTCAACGGGTCAGGTTTTACTACAACTACTTGAGATGCGTTTAGATAATATACTTTTTCGGTTGGGTATGGCTGCGACCATTCCTGGGGCAAGGCAATTAGTTAACCATAGACATATTTTAGTTAATGGTCGTATAGTGGATATACCAAGTTATCGTTGCAAACCCCGAGATATTATTACTATAAAGGATAAACAAAAATCAAAAACTCTGATTCAAAATTATATTGCTTCATCCCCCCCCGAGGAATTGCCAAAACATTTGACTATTGACTCATTTCAATCTAAAGGATTTGTAAATCAAATAATAGATAGTAAATGGATCGGTTTGAAAATAAATGAGTTGTTAGTCGTAGAATATTATTCCCGTCAAACTTGAACCTAACAAAAATAACAAAGAAAGGTTGAGACCCCCTTTCGACGAAGTAAAGTAAATAGATCTAAGGGCTTTGACCCACATTTTTACTATTTACGTATCACAAATGGATAGTAGGATTTTCAATTCTTTTTTGCTCTTTACGATATTTGTATTTTATGTACCGCAGTACTTAAGAATAGAAAATCCCCTCTCTATCAAATAAAGTCTTAGTCTTACTGTCGGAATCTTACTGTCGGAATAAGGGTATCCATTGTTATTTGATTTGATACATTGTGGTCGGTAACGTTGGTGAATTAACAGAAACGGAAAGAGAGGGATTCGAACCCTCGGTAAACAAAAGCCTACATAGCAGTTCCAATGCTACGCCTTGAACCACTCGGCCATCTCTCCTACATAATCTTATTATTGACCGGAAACCGAGTGAATAGCGAGTTATTCATATTATTGCATTGCAGTACAATACGACCAACCAATGGTTCCATAGGAATCAAAAATCCCTTTCCAATTTCATATCTCTCAACAACTTCTCTCATCAGCTACCCCATAGATCTATTAAAAATTCATGAATCGCCCACGTTTCTATTGCAATTTATGTATACACATTATGCAAATAAAACGTATGGTTACTCTACTTTATTTTATCATGGAATGATTATTCCATCCCTTTTATCCTTTTTCCTCTTTGGATCATAACCAAATCAAAACTTATCAAGTTATCATAATCCGCAGTAAAATAAAGTCCTTGGTTATTCAACTTAGATGAAATAGTAATAGTTCCCTTCATTCGTATACTACTAAATTTTCCAATCCGATTCAAATATTTCCTATCTATCCTTGGGGACAATTTGAGTGGAAGGCCCACATCTTTTTTTTTTCGTTTTTTGTTTTCATTAGAATTAGTCTGTTTTTATGTTATTTTGTACTGTACAATTCCTTTGTTTGTGGGATCATTTTCCCCGAGCCGGGGGGTAATGATAAGAATTATAGAATGGATTGCTAATTATGCCTAGATCTCGGATAAATGGAAATTTTATTGATAAGACCTCTTCAATTGTAGCCAATATCTTATTACGAATTATTCCGACAACTTCGGGAGAAAAAAAGGCATTTACCTATTACAGAGATGGTGTGATTTGATTCTTTTTTCTTGTTTTTTTTAGCCCTCACTCAGTCTTATGAGAAAGAGACGTGGGCCGAGATAGAAAGAAATGAAATAAACAAACCTACGCTCAATGAAGGTGGAGTTTGGAGATAGAACAATTCCTTCTGTCGTGTATCCTCGATTTATGCAGCCTCAGATGCTTCAATTGTCGATTTTTGTATTAAGCGAAAGGTTACACCTATAGGTTCCGTATTGCAGTCAATCCTACTCCACTAGTACCAATGGGCGGCATAGGGGAAGAAGCACTACACCTAGAAATCAACAACATGAAAACTTTGTTATAAATTACCCTTTTCCTTATCGGTATCGGGACTAACAAGAATGGTTGGGACAACAAACATCCATCTCGTTCGTACTTTGGATACCCGTATAACCATCAAAGATCGTTGAAGTGACTAATTCCCCGAAATAGGAGGCGTTGAGGACAAAGAAATTGTTGGAGTTACCATTTCTATCTAACACTAATAGGGTTGGTGTTAAGAAAAAACCTCTTGCGGGAAGGCTGGCTAGAGATTTATAGTAAAAATACTAGCCCCTAATGAGAATAGTGAAATTTTGATTACATGGATTATTCCCCTCAGTACTATGCACAGAAGGGAGGAGCCGTATGAGATGAAAATCTCACGTACGGTTCTGGAACGGAGATTCTTTGAATAG